AGTTAGAAGTATTAAAAGAAGATAAATTATGGTTTGAAAAACCTCTTGTGACTCTTCTTTTCGACTATAAACGGTGGAATCGTCCATTGCGATATATAAAAAACAATCGATTTGAAAATGCAGTAAGAAATGAAATGTCACAATATTTTTTTTATACATGTCGAAATGATGGAAAAGAAAAAATATCTTTTACGTATCCACCTAGTTTGTCAACCTTCCGGGAAATCATAAAAAGAAAAATGGATTTGTTCACAGAAGAAAAACGGCCCCCTGATGAATTGTATGATCATTGGATTTCTACTAATGAACAAAAAAAGAAGAATCTCAGCAAAGAATTTAGAAATCGAATTGAAGTTCTAAAAAAAGGATCCATTACTCTAGATGTGCTGGAAAAAAAGAGTAGATTATGTAATGATGAGACTAAAAAAGAATACTTGCCTAAAATAGATGATCCCTTTTTGAATGGTCCCTATCGCGGAAGGAGAAACATTTTTTTTTCTTCCTCAATCAGAAATGAAACTTCGATCAAAAATGACATCGAGAAAAGATGGATAAATAAGATCCAGGGTATACTTTTTACTATTGATTATGATTATGAAAAATTGGAAGAGAAAATAGATACATTTGATCAAAATTCATTATCAACAGAAAATAAAAATGATTTATTTCCGTTTTCAAAAATGGAATTCAAAATCCAACAAGGAAGAATTGTCTTCGAAGATGAAATCAATATTTTCAAATTCATCTTCATCCAAAATGTCAATCCAGAGTCTAAAAGACTAAAAGAAATAAGTAAAAAAGTAAAAAGATGGTCATACAAATTAATCGATGATTTGGAACAACAAGAGGGACAAAATGAAGAAAATGTAGCCGAAGATCATGAGATTCGTTCAAGAAAAGCCAAACGTGTAGTTATCTTGACTGATAACAGAGAAACCGATGATATTAATAAAAAAAGCAATAAGAATCCGGATGAAACAGCCGAAGTGGCTTTGATACGTTATTCCCAACAATCCGATTTCCGTCGAGACATCATCAAAGGTTCCATCCGTGCCCAAAGACGTAAGACAAACATCGGGTCTTTTTTTCAAGCAAATTTTCATTCCCCTCTTTGTTTGGAGAGAATAGACAACCCCCTTTTTTCTTTTGACATCTCCAAAATACAAATGCAAAAATTCATTTTTAAAAAATGGAAAAAAGCAACACAATTAGAATTAAGAATTCTAGATTATACACAAGAAAAAACAAAAGAAAATGAGAAAAAAAAAAAGGAGAAAGAAAAAAAAGAAGGATACAAAAGACAAGAAAAAGTACGAATAGAAATAGCGGAAGCCTGGGATAGCATTCTATTTGCTCAAATAATACGAGGATCATTATTAGTAATCCAATCTTTTCTTAGAAAATATATTCTATTACTATCATTGATAATAGTTAAAAATACAGTACGGATCCTAGTATTTCAATTTCCAGAATGGGCAGAGGACTTTAAGGATTGGAAAAGCGAAATGCATATTAAATGCACCTATAATGGTGTTCCATTATCAGAAAACGAATTCCCAAAAAACTGGTTAACAGAGGGTATTCAAATAAAAATACTATTTCCTTTTTTCCTTAAACCTTTGCACAAATTTAAGGTACAATCTTTTCAAAAAGATCCACGAAAAAATAAAGGGAAAAGATTTGATTTTTGTTTTTTAACAGTTTGGGGAATGGAAACGGACCTTCCTTTTGGTTCTCCCCGAAAACGACTGTCGTTTTTTAACCCCATTTTAAAAGAAATGAAAAAAAGAATTCGAAAATGGAAAAAAAAGTCTTTTTTTTTGATACGAATTTTAAAAGAAAAAAAAAAATTATTTCGAAGCATAAACCTTTCAAAAGAAAGACAAAAATGGTTTCTCAAAAATATCCTATTTATTAAAGGAATAATAAAAGAACTTTTAAAAAAAAACCAAAATTTTTTAGTCGGATTTAAAGAAATATCTGAATTAAATGAAACTAAAAAAGAAAAAGATAGGCGAATTCCTAATCAAATGATTTCTGAATCATCCCTTCCCATTCCCGCTCAATCTATGGATTTGAAAGATTTTTCATTTCCTGCAACAAAAAGGAAAGGTCTGGCTGATAGAACAAACACAATCATGAATCGGATAAAAAAAATACAAAATAAAAAAGACAATAAGAACGAGTTTATAACTAATGGCAGAAATAGGAATTGTAATAAAACAAGTTCTCTCAATAAATTATTAATATCAATAATAAAAAGTTTGAAGAAATTCAAAAAAATAAATGTACGATTAATCCGAAAATCCGATTTGATAATCAATTTCATTATTCAAAAGATATACATAGAAGTATTTTTATGTATCATTCATAAGAATAGTCCAAGAATCACTACACAACTTTTTGAATTATCAAAAAACGAATTTGATAAATTGATTTCCAATAATGAAATAAATAAAGAAAAAGTTGATAAAACAAGTGCTATTCACATTATTTGGACTCTCCAAAAACGGTTTTTTTATATTACTAAAAAGAATTCCAAAAATTTGAACAACTTATCCTACTTTTCGCAAGCGTATGTATTTTACCAAATATATATAACTCAAATTTTTAGCTTGTATAAGTTGAGAGATCTTCTTCAATATAAGGAAACATCTCTTTTTATTAAGAAAGAAATAACGAATTATTTCGAACCAGAAGAAATACTTCATTTGGAATTAGGGCATAAAAATCTTTTTAATTACACAATCGTTGAATGGAAAAACTCTTTAAGTAAGTATTATCAATATGAATTATCACAGATTCAATGGTATCGACTAGTCCCACACAAATGGCGAAACAGAGTGAATCAAAGACCTATTATGAATGAAAATAAAGATTTTCAAAAAATTCATTTAGATGAAAAAGACCAATTCATTTTTTGTAAAAAATTAATTAATTTTGAATTGAATTCATTCCCCAATGAAAAATATACTATTAACTTTCAAAAATACTATAATTATGCACTTTTCTTATATCAATCCATTAATTATGACGATGGAAAGGATTCATATATTTCTGTATCACCATTATGGATAAATAATCCACAAGAAATTTGTTCTATTTCCAATATATACAACATAAAGAAAAGTACCTTAGTTGATATATCAGAGCGTATTATCCCTATAAATAATTATATATATAATTATTTCGGACAGAACAAAAATATGAATCTGGATAAATTTCCAGATAGAAAATATTTTGATTGGAAAATTCTCTATTTGTGCTTTAGAAAGAAAGGGTATATTCATTCCTGGATCGATAGCGATCCAAATAAAGTAAATAATTATCAAATAGTTGGTAAAATTGATAAAAAAGACCTTGTTTATCTTCAAATTGATATTGATAAAGATCAGAAAATCAAGATTTCAAAAAAAAGCCTTTTTGATTGGATGGGAATGAATGAAGAAATACTAAGTCGTCCTATTTCGAATCTAAAACTTTGGTTCTTTGTAGAATTTGTACTCCTTTATAATACATATAAAACGAAACCCTGGATCATCCCGGCCAAAGAACTTCTTTTCAATTTAAATGAAACTGTTAGTGAAAATAAAAACATCATTAAAAATCAAAAAGAGAATCCTTTCAAATTGTCCAATGAAAATAAATCTATTAAATTAGAAAATCAAAATCAARATCAAGACAAAAAAGAATCCCCAGGTAAAAATAATGTTGAATTAAATGTACAAAATAAAGAAACTCTTGAATCAATTTTCTCAACTCGAGAAAAAGATATTGAAGAAGATTCTGCAGGCTCAGATAGGAAAAAACGTCGAAAGAGAAAGCAATATAAGAGCAACACGGAAGCAGAACTTGATTTTTTCTTAAAAAGGTATTTACGTTTTCAATTGAGATGGAATAATTATTTAAATCAAAAAATAACGAATAATATTAAAGTATATTGTCTCCTGCTTAGACTGGTAAATCCAAAAGAAATTGCTATATCCTCTATGCAAAGGGGAGAAATGAGTCTAGATATTCTGATGATTCAAAAAGATTTAACTATTAGAGAATTGATGAAAAAAAGAATATTAATTATCGAACCTGTGCATTTGTCTATAAATATAAAAAACAACGGTAAATTTTTGATGTATCAAACTCTAAATGTTTCATTGGTTCATAAGAGTAAGCACCAATTTAAGCAAAGTTATCGAGAAAAACACTATATTGAGCGAAACAATTCCAATAATTATATTGGAAGACATCCAAATCAAAGAATAACTGAAAATCGAGTCAAAAAACATTATGATTTAGTTATTACTGAACGAATTTTTTCCACTAAATGGCGTAGGGAATTAAGAATTCGAATTTGTTTCTATTCTAGGAATAGAAATCTTATTTCGAACAATTCAGGATTTTGCAATAACGTAAAAAACTATGATCAAGTTTTGGATAAAAGTCAAAATTTTTATAGGGATAAAATTGAACTAATTCAATTCAAATTCTTTCTTTGGCCTACTTACCGATTAGAGGATTTATCTTGTATGAATCGATATTGTTTTGATACCAATAATGGAAGCCGTTTTATCCTGTTAAGGATATATATGTATCCCCATTGAAAATTTGCGAATGATGCATTTCTCATCTCATATATATATCTTCCAGGTCTGTATTTGTTATATGAAACCGGGGGTTGTAGACATCTATTGTCTTACATTCCCATTCCAATACGATAAATCAATACTAATTCAATGCATGTATCCATATCCATTAGATAACTAATTAGATATTCGATTAGATCAAATCGGAATAGGTCAAAAAGATATTCTCTTTTATCTGCGTAAATATCTATTTTTTTTTTACTTATACTTTACTTAACTTAATACTTAATTAAAATGAGAAAATGAATAGGATTATTTTTACTGATCGGTTAAATGGCTTTTTGAATTTTAAAAAGGAAAAAAGAGTCGATTTTATCTTATGGTAAAAAAGAAAGTTATTTCAGTTATTTCAGAAGACGAAAATCAGGGATCTATTGAACTTCAAGTCTTTCATTTCACCAAGAAAATAAGAAGGCTTACTTCACATTTGGAATTTCACAGAAAAGACTATTTATCGCAGCGAGGTCTACGGAAAATCTTGGGAAAACGACAACGGATGTTGTCTTATTTGTCAAAGAAAAAAAGAATTTCTTATAAAGAATTACTGAATCAGCTGGATATTCGGGAATCAAAAACGCGTTAATTTTTTTCATTTAAAAAATTGTTTATTGAATTTTTTTTATCTAGAATTTAGACGAACTTCTTTTCGTTTTAAGCAGTTCATGAAAGAATGAATCGAGGAATAAACTATGAATGTAACAACTAAAAGAAAAGAACATATGATAGTCAATATGGGACCTCATCACCCATCAATGCACGGTGTTCTTCGTCTTATTCTTACTCTAGATGGCGAAGATGTTATTGATTGTGAGCCAATATTGGGTTATCTGCACAGAGGGATGGAAAAAATTGCCGAAAACCGAACAGTTATACAATATTTGCCTTATGTAACACGTTGGGATTATTTAGCTACTATGTTCACAGAAGCAATAACTGTAAATGGACCCGAGCAGATGGTGAATATTCAAGTACCTAAAAGAGCCAGTTATATCAGAGCGATTATGTTAGAATTGAGTCGTATAGCTTCTCATCTGTTATGGCTTGGTCCCTTTATGGCAGATATTGGTGCACAGACTCCCTTTTTCTATATTTTCAGAGAACGAGAATTAGTATATGATCTATTTGAAGCTGCCACCGGTATGAGAATGATGCACAATTATTTTCGTATCGGAGGAGTAGGGGCCGATCTCCCTTATGGATGGATAGATAAATGTTTGGATTTCTGTGATTATTTTTTAACCGCTGTTTCTGAATACAAAAAACTTATTACGCGAAATCCCATTTTTTTAGAACGAGTTGAGGGTGTAGGTATTATTGGTGCCGAAGAAGCAATAAATTGGGGTTTATCCGGACCGATGCTACGAGCTTGTGGAATTCAATGGGATCTTCGTAAAGTCGATCATTATGAATGTTATGAAGAATTCGATTGGGAAATCAATTGGCAAAAAGAAGGAGATTCATTAGCGCGTTATTTAGTCCGAATCAGTGAAATGAAGGAATCTATCAAAATTGTTCAACAGGCCCTCGAAGGAATTCCAGGCGGTCCTTATGAGAATTTAGAAATACGTTGCTTTGATAGAGAACGGGATCCAGAATGGAATGATTTTGACTATCGCTTCATTAGTAAAAAAACCTCTCCTACTTTTGAATTACCGAAGCAAGAGCTTTATGTAAGAGTTGAAGCCCCAAAAGGGGAATTGGGAATTTATTTAATAGGGGATCAGAGTGGTTTTCCTTGGAGATGGAAAATTCGTCCCCCCGGTTTTATCAATTTGCAAATTCTTCCTCAGTTAGTTAAAAGAATGAAATTGGCTGATATTATGACAATACTAGGTAGCATAGATATCATTATGGGAGAAGTTGATCGTTGAAATGATAATTGATACAAGAGAAGTACAAGATATCCACTCTTTTTATAGATTAGAATCTTTAAAAGAGATCTATGGAATCATAGGGATGCTTTTACCTATTTTGATTCTTGTATTGGGAATCACAATAGGTGTACTCCTAATTGTGTGGTTAGAAAGAGAAATATCCGCCGGAATACAACAACGTATTGGACCGGAATACGCCGGTCCGTTGGGAATTCTTCAAGCTCTAGCAGATGGAACAAAACTTATTTTCAAAGAAAACCTTCTTCCAGCTAGAGGAGATGGTCGGTTATTCATTATCGGACCATCCATAGCAGTTATATTCATTTTCGTAAGTTATTCAGTAATTCCTTTTAGCTATCACCTTGTTTTATCCGATCTCAATATCGGTGTTTTTTTATGGATTGCCTTTTCAAGTATTGTTCCGATTGGACTTCTTATGTCAGGATATGGATCAAACAACAAATATTCCTTTTTAGGTGGTCTACGAGCCGCCGCTCAATCGATTAGTTATGAAATACCGTTGACTCTTTGTGTGTTATCAATATCTCTACGTGCGGTTCGTTATAACCTTTTCTTTAATTCTTTTTTGTAAGTAAAGAAGTTGAATAGGTATCTTCACTTTTTTATTCATCATTCAGGTTAAATTAACTAAATCAGATAGTTATATGAGTGAAAAAAAAAAACAGCTTCTAAATTAGCAGTAAAAAGATTGAGTCTCATCTCCTAAGTACAAGAACGAAAAATAAAGTCAATTCAATATAAGCAAGACTTTTTACCCCATGATTGGTTGATTAGTGATTAGTCATCCTGGCTTGAAGCGGGCTCAAAAGATCAACCGTATAGAGTTTTCACTATCCTTTATATGTATTACTAGAACGGAGGGTTCGACAAAAATGAGTGGATGGTTAGGAACACAAAAATACATAAAGGATTAGTAATAGAAATTTTGATGTCAATTTTCAAAACGAAAATCTTTGGATAACATAAAAAGACCAATAGTTGAGGCTTAAAATTTGTAGAAATGATCAAGCAGTACTCCTCACGATTACAATCCAGAGTATGCTCCTACTCACAGATTAAAAAACGACTATCCGGAACGAAACAATCCTTTCTTGTTTTGAACTTCCTCTTTGAAAGAAGAATAGGAACGAAAATTCATAGAGATCACGAAATAGCCTGTCATTATTAAGAAATTAATCTAATCTCTGATTTTTTTCATAATAATCAAAAAAAGATGGCTATTGATATTCATAGAAAGAGTATTTTATTAATAAGTTATTACTCAACAAAGAAAAATTCAAATTATTAAAGGACGAGATTAATTCATAAGTGCTTTTTGAGTTATTATATCATTCTGGCATACAGAATTCCATCGGTCTAATTTTGGACCTTCCGACGGATGTTGATTCTATCTCTATTTTGACCCAAAATAAAATCTATCACGATAAAAAAGATCAACTCGGTCCTTAGATTTGTTGATGGCCGTCAAGGAGCCGTATGAGGTGAAAATCTCATGTACGGTTCTGGACTAGCGATGGGAACAGTGATGTTATCACCGACTATTATTATCTAATAGTTCAAGTACAGTTGATATAGTTGAGGCGCAATCCAAATATGGGTTTTTCGGATGGAATTTGTGGCGTCAACCTATAGGATTTATCATTTTTCTAATTTCTTCCCTAGCAGAATGTGAGAGATTGCCTTTTGATTTACCCGAAGCAGAGGAAGAATTAGTAGCAGGTTATCAAACCGAATATTCGGGTATCAAATTTGGATTATTTTATGTTGCTTCCTATCTCAATCTATTAGTTTCGTCGTTATTTGTAACAATTCTGTACTTGGGTGGTTGGAATATCTTTATTCCGTCCGTATTTTTTTCTGATCTAGTTGAAATAAATAAAGTAGGTAGGGTCTTTAGAATGACAATTGGTATTTTTATTACTTTAGCTAAAACTTATTTGTTCGTGTTCATTTCTATCACAACAAGATGGACTTTACCGAGACTAAGAATGGACCAATTATTAAATCTTGGATGGAAATTTCTTTTACCCATTTCTCTCGGTAATCTATTATTAACAACCTCTTCCCAACTCCTTTCACTCTAAACGAAAAAAGAATATGATATTCTATATTTCTCACTTCTTTCAATCATTAAACAAGAGAAAAAAACAAACATAAGATTATTCATAGATCTTTACAATATGTTCCCGATGGTAACTGAGTTCATGAATTATGGCCAACAAGCAATACGGGCGGCAAGGTACATTGGGCAAGGATTCATCATTACCTTATCCCATGCAAATCGTTTACCTGTAACTATTCAATATCCTTATGAAAAATTAATTACATCGGAGCGTTTCCGCGGACGAATCCATTTTGAATTTGATAAATGCATAGCATGTGAAGTATGTGTTCGTGTATGTCCTATAGATCTACCCGTTGTTGATTGGAAATTGGAAACCGGTATGCGAAAAAAACGTTTGCTTAATTACAGTATTGATTTCGGAATTTGTATATTTTGTGGAAATTGCGTTGAGTATTGTCCAACAAATTGTTTATCAATGACTGAAGAATATGAGCTTTCCGCTTATGATCGTCACGAATTGAATTATAATCAAATCGCATTAGGTCGGTTACCGATGTCAGTAATTAACGATTATACAATTCGAACAATTTTGAATTATCCTCAAATAAAAAATACATTTGATGATTAAAGAGTAATTATAGTTACTAGAGTAGTGTATAGTTAGGTTCACTTTTATCTAATTGAAAGGAATCCTTCATTATTTTTTTTTTACTCAATAGAACTAGAACTCGAAATTGCAATTAATTGTTGATTAGGTAGTGAGAAGTGCAAATCAATTTGGATTGAAAATAGAATTTCATAATCTCTATATTCTATTTATTTAGAAATAGTTTCCAGCTAACTTTTCTACTTGGTTTGACGTAAGGGGAACAAGATATTGGTATAGTAATTGGACCTAGACGTAATTCAAATCCATTAGAAACCCCATTACATTCTAATTGAATTCAATTAGGAGCATATCATAAAAAAAGAAAAAATTTCCTGGTCCGGTCAATAAAATCATGAAAAACATTTCAATTTTTTTATCTTGTATATAGAATGGATTTGCCTGGACCAATACATGATTTTCTTTTAGTTTTTTTGGGATCAGGTCTTCTATTAGGAGGTATAGGAGTGGTATTACTTACCAATCCAATTTCTTCTGCTTTTGCGTTGGGATTGGTTCTTGTTTGTATATCTTTATTTTATATTTTATCAAACTCTCATTTTGTAGCGGCTGCACAGCTCCTTATTTACGTTGGAGCTATAAACGTTTTAATTTTATTTGCTGTCATGTTCATGAATGGTTCCGAATATTCTAAAGATTTCGATCTTTGGACTGTTGGGAATGGGATTACTTCGTTGGTTTGTGCAAGTATTTTCATCTCCTTAATTAAGACGATTCTCGATACGTCTTGGTACGGAATTATTTGGACGACAAAATCAAACCAGATTATCGAACAAGATTTGATAGGGAATAGTCAACAAATTGGAATTCATTTATCAACGGATTTTTTTCTTTCATTTGAACTCATTTCAATAATTCTTTTAGTTGCTTTGATAGGTGCAATTGCTGTTGCCCGTCAATGAAAAATCTTTCTAATTATTAAGAACAATCAAAATTGAAATTTTCTCGCTCTTATCAAATGCATTTAGCTTTCATTTTTGAATTCTATTTCAATATCGATCTTTTTCTCTATTACAAAAAAAAGAATATATTCTTTTTTTTCTACGTGTTCTGTCAAGCAAAAGCCTTGATTTATTGTTCATGGCGAAATGACTCAAAATTGATAAGGAGCTGATCAATGATACTCGAACATGCACTTGTTTTGAGTGCCTATCTATTTTCTATTGGTATCTATGGATTGATCACGAGTCGAAATATGGTTAGGGCTCTTATGTGTCTGGAACTTATCCTGAATGCAGTTAATATAAATTTCGTAACATTTTCGGATTTGTTTGATAGTCGACAATTACAAGGAGATATTTTCTCTATTTTTGTTATAGCTATTGCCGCAGCCGAAGCGGCTATTGGGTTAGCTATTGTTTCATCAATTTATCGTAATAAAAAATCAACTCGTATCAATCAATCGAATTTATTGAATAAATAAGTACTACTAATTTATTTTGAATTCAAATATTCATCAATTATTTAATACTACATGTAAACTTATTAAAAATGTAAGAAATCAAAGTATCTTAGCCAACCCAGGAGTCGCGATCCATAATTCAATTGATTATTAAAATAATGAGAAAATCATTGATTCATCTGGTATATAAATATATGATATATATATAAGTTTACTAGATCGAAGATTTATGATATTCAAAAAATGAGAGATCCAATGTCACATTCAGTAAAGATTTATGATACATGTATAGGATGTACTCAGTGTGTCCGAGCCTGCCCAACCGATGTATTAGAAATGATCCCTTGGGATGGATGTAAGGCTAAGCAAATTGCTTCCGCTCCACGAACGGAGGACTGTGTTGGTTGTAAGAGATGTGAATCCGCTTGCCCAACGGATTTTTTGAGCGTGAGGGTTTATTTATGGCATGAAACAACTCGAAGCATGGGTCTAGCTTATTAATATAATAAGTTCCAGAAAAAACTACTTTAAACAAACTGAATTTTCAATAAAAACAATTGATTTTTTTTACCGACAAAAAACCCGTTCTCGAAAAAGAACGGGTTTTGGGGTCTAATTCTATCTTGTCTTTACCACGAATTATTTTCCTTGGTTAACAATAATTGTAGTTTTACCAATATTGGCGGGTTCTTTAATTTTCTTTCTACCTCATAGAGGAAATAAGGTAATAAGGTGGTATACTATATCCATTTCTATTTTTGAACTCCTTTTAACGACCTATACATTTTGTTATCATTTCCAATTGACCGATCCATTAAATCAACTAGCAGAGGATTATAAATGGATTCATTTTTTTGATTTTGACTGGAGATTGGGAATAGATGGGCTTTCTATAGGAACCATTTTACTGACGGGATTTATAACCACTTTAGCTACTTTAGCAGCCTGGCCGGTTACTCGGGATTCCCGATTGTTCCATTTCCTGATGTTAGCAATGTACAGCGGTCAAATAGGATCATTTTCTTCTCACGATCTTTTACTTTTTTTTCTCATGTGGGAGTTCGAATTAATTCCAGTTTATTTACTTCTATTGATATGGGGAGGACGGAAACGTCTGTATTCAGCTACAAAATTCATTTTATACACTGCGGGGGGGTCTATTTTTCTATTAATAGGCGTTTTTGGTATTGGCTTATATGGTTCGAACGAACCAACATTAAATTTTGAAATATTAGCTAACCAATCGTATCCTGTAGCACTAGAACTACTATTTTATACTGGATTTTTTATTGCTTTTGCTGTCAAATTACCGATCATACCCTTACATACATGGTTACCAGACACCCACGGGGAGGCACATTACAGTACTTGTATGCTTCTAGCTGGAATTTTATTAAAAATGGGAGCATATGGTTTGGTTCGGATCAATATGCAATTATTCCCCCATGCTCATTCTATATTTTCTCCCTGGTTGATTATAGTAGGTGCAATACAAATAATCTATGCAGCTTCAACATCTCCCGGTCAACGTAATTTAAAAAAAAGAATAGCCTATTCCTCCGTATCTCATATGGGGTTCATAATTATAGGAATTGGGGCGATAACCGATACGGGACTCAATGGAGCCCTTTTACAAATGATTTCTCACGGATTTATTGGTGCTGCTCTTTTTTTCTTGGCAGGAATGACGTATGATAGAATACGTCTTGTTTATCTCGACAAAATGGGTGGAATGGCGATTTTCCTTCCAAAAATATTCACACTGTTCAGTATCTTATCAATGGCCTCCCTTGCATTACCCGGCATGAGTGGTTTTGTTGCCGAATTGATAGTCTTTTTTGGAATAATTACCAGCCAACAATATTTTTTAATTCCAAAAATACTAATTACTTTTCTAATGGCAATTGGAATGATATTAACTCCTATTTATTTATTATCGATGTTACGTCAAATGTTCTATGGATACAACATTTTGAATGCTCAAAACTCTTATTTTTTTGATTCTGGGCCGAGAGAATTATTTATTTCAATCTCTATTCTTCTCCCAATAATAGGTATTGGTATTTATCCGGATTTCATTCTCTCACTCTCAGTTGAGAAGGTCGAAGCTATTATATCTACATATTTTTATCGATAGTTTTCATGAATAAAACAAGAAAAAATAAAGAATCCTATTCTTTCTTTTTCGGTTTGCAATTTTACAACGAAAAATCAAAATTAACTAAAGTAAAAATTCATTTTTACTAGATGGATTTCTTTTTGTGAGAACCTTTTGAATCAATTAGTGTAGTGATTCAAATGGTTCTCGACATCTTCCCTGAAGTATGAAGTTTTTTTTCTTATATTCTTTAACTTAATATTTAGTCATTTTTTAGTATTTCAAATTTTGATTATCATTTTTTTGAAGATGTTTTATCTTTCTATTTGTATGTTGTAGGAATATTTTTCAATTTTATTTCATGTTAATGAAAATTAAAGGAACCATAACTATGTAACCCTATTCCTAATAAATTGACCCCAAAATAGCATATCCAAATTATAAGAAAGCCCATAGAAGCCACAATCGCGCAATTTACACTTTTGGGCTTTTTTTTATTTGTTCGAGTATGTAAATAAATTGCAAATATGGTCCAAGTAATAAATGACCAAGTTTCTTTTGGGTCCCAATTCCAATATGATCCCCATGCCTCATTAGCCCATACTGATCCTGAAAGAATCCCGATGTTTAAAAAGATAAACCCTAGACTAATAATACGATAACTCCACTGATCTAATTGTTGAATTAGTTGAGCTCTGTAATAATTTTTCGCAGAACAGGAGAAGTTGTTCATTAAAACATTCTGCTTTTCCTCCATATATTGGATCTTGTTAAATGAAAATGACTCATTTACGAAATTTTTAACTTTACTCAAAATCTTTTGAAATGCAATGACTAAAAGAGCTACTGATAATAATGATCCGCATAAAAGAGCTGCATAGCCCAATATCATCATACTTACGTGCATCATTAACCACTGGGATTGAAGAGCGGGTACTAATATTACAGATTGATGTATTTCGGTTAAAAGACCTGAAGTGGTAAAGCCTTGTATAAAAATAGTACTTGGTGAGGTTATTGCGCTTAAATAATTGGTATGTTTTTTAAAATATGGAACGATAGAAATAAGGGAGAAACTCCATGAAAGGAAAATGAGTGATTCATATAAATCACTTAATGGGAAATGTCCCGAATAAATCCAACGAGTGATTAATAATCCCGTTATACAGAAAAAAGTAGCTATAATGCCTTTTTCTGAGGAATAGTATAGTCCTATGATTTCATCAACTGAAAAAATTATCAAAAAAATTGTAATTACAATTGAAACAATCGAAAATGATATATGAGTTAATATATGTTCTAAAGTGGAAAATATCATAAAAATTCTCAAATAAAAAAAAGTATAGAAAATGATACGCAATCCAATCTGGAATTGCATTTATTATATATAAAACTTATTGTCTTTTTTTTTTTGAAGATGGCCTGCCGCCACTCGGACTCGAACCGAGATGCTCTAGCACTGCTTCCTAAGAGCAGCGTGTCTACCGATTTCACCATAGCGGCATACTCGAAATAATAATAAGCTTTTTTTTATTTAGTTGTCGAGATTGAAATTCAAAAAGTTAATTCAATTAATGACAAAAAATTCCTTTCGTTTTACTCCATATTGAAACATTACTCCATATTGAAACATTCCAAAATATTACCATAATTCAATACTTATTTAGTAATTCAATTATTAATTAATTCAATAATTAAAATGACTATTCGAATTTCAAGTAGATTGATGGGGAAAATAAGAATCCCCATCGGGAAAGACTACACTAAAAAAAAGTACCATTTTCTTATTATTTACTATAAGTTTGATGTTGCACAAAAAAACTTTTTGAATTACCCGTAGAAATAGATTTCGCTAATGAAAAAGCCTTCAACGTTGTAAAATAGGCCTTTATTTTCCAAATGTTCTTACGAATATCTTTTTTTGATATAGAAGTACGTTTTTTTGGAACTGCCATGAAAAAATCAATTAAAAAAATTTATTTTTTTATCTAGTTGAATGTGAAAGACATTTATTGTTCAAACAATTTCAGTTATTTTTCAATTTTTTTTAATCTTGATTCCATCCAATCCAACTAAGACACAAAAGAGAAATAACGAAGTTTTTATATATCTATGTTTATGTTTATTTTTGTCGTTTTATATTTATATCCGTATCAAAATAAAAGGTGAAAAAATAAATCCTTGCTCATTGATTTTGATCCATGGTAGGTATCGAAAGAAAAATGTCGGATATTCTAATAGTCCTTTCGACAATTCTAAAAAAATTCCATGTCTTTTATATTTTTGAAATTAATGGAAAAAAAAGGAATATAGAAAATACTCTTCGTATATTTGCTGTATGGAATTATCAATCTTTCGTCTACAGAGATAGAATAAATTCTCGTAATACCTAATGGTAATGGAATTGTTTTATATCTTTAGAAAGATCTTCGTTATAACTTAGCTAATTTATTTAGATTTATTTAGATAAATTAGCGATAGCTAACTATATTATAGTTATAGTTAGTTATTTATAGTAATAATAGTTTATTATTTTTTATTAGTCAAATTATTATAGTCAATTATAGAAATAAATTAGATATAGAAAGTAAAGTCAATTTTTAAAAATATAAAATCTATATAGAAAATTTATATATAAATTAATATAAAATATAGAAATTAATATAAAATATAGAAATTAATATAAAATAGAAATTAATATAAAGAAAAAATAGTATTTAGTAATTTTATATTTATTTCATTTTCGATTGCACTATTAGCAAAGAATAATTCAGAATAAAATAAGAATAAAAGATAAAAGGTTTTTTTATGGACTATACATATCGCTATTCATGGATTATACCTCTCATTCCACTTACCATTCCTATGTTAATAGGAGTTGGACTTATCGTTTTTCCAACGGCAACAAAAAATCTTCGACGTATGTGGTCCTTTCCTAGTATTTTTCTACTAAATATAGTTATGCTCCTTTCGGTCTATCTATCTATTCAGCAAATAAATAAAAGTTCTATCTATCAATATGTATGGTCTTGGACAATTAATAATGATTTTTCTTTAGACTTCGGTTATTTAATAGATTCACTTGCTTCGATTATGGTAATATTAATTAGTACGGTTGGAATTCTGGTTCTTTTTTATAGTGACAATTATATGTATCATGATCAGGGATATTTGAGATTTTTTTCTTATATGAGTTTTTTCACTACTTCCATGTTGGGATTAGTTACTAGCGCGAATTTGATACAAATTTATATTTTTTGGGAATTTGTTGGAATGTGTTCTTATCTATTAATAGGTTTTTGGTTCACACGACCTATTGCGGCGAACGCTTGTCAAAAAGCCTTTGTAACGAATCGTGTAGGCGATTTTGGTTTATTATTGGGGATTTTGGGACTTTATGCTATAACGGGTAGTTTCGAATTTCGAGATTTATTCGAAATATTAAATAAATTAGTTTATAATAATGAGGTCAATTTTTTATTTCTTACTTTGTGTGCCTTGTTTTTATTTACAGGTGCAGTTGCCAAGTCTTCTCAATTCCCCCTTCATGTATGGTTACCTGATGCCATGGAAGGTCCCACTCCTATTTCGGCTCTTATACATGCCGCTACTATGGTCGCAGCAGGTATTTTTCTTGTAGCTCGCCTCCTTCCTCTTTTTATAATTATACCTCAGATAATGAATTTTATTTCTTTGATAGGTATAGTAACACTACTATTCGGAGCTACTTTATCCCTTGCTCAAAAAGATATTAAAAGAAGTTTGGCTTATTCTACGATGTCCCAACTGGGTTATATGATATTAGCTTTAGGAATGGGATCGTATCGGACGGCTTTATTTCATTTGATTACTCATGCTTATTCGAAAGCATTATTGTTTTTAGGATCCGGATCCATTATTCATTCAATGGAAGTTATTGTTGGATATTCTCCCGATAAAAGTCAGAATATGGTTCTTATGGGAGGTTTGAAAAAGCATGTACCAATTACAAAAACTGCTTTTTTAATAGGTACGCTTTCTCTTTGTGGTATTCCACCTCTCGCTTGTTTTTGGTCCAAAGACGAGATTCTTAACGATAGTTGGTTGTATTCTCCGGTTTTTGCAATTATAGCTTGTTTGACAGCGGGATTGACCGCATTTTATATGTTTCGAATCTATTTACTGACTTTTGAGGGACATTTAAACGTTCATTTTAAAAATTACAGTGGTCAAAAAAGCGGTTCCTGCTATTCAATATCTCCATGGGGAAAAGAAATTCAAAAAAAAAAGTTTTCTTTATTATCAACAAATAATAATGAAAAAGGGATTTTGTTTTTTTTCAATATAACCTATCGAATTTTTGATAATGGAAAAAAGATGATACGCCCTTTTATTAGTATTCCTTATTTTGGAATTCAAAATACGTTTTTTTATCCCCCCGAATCGGACAGTACAATGCTATTTTCCATGTCTATATTAGTACTATTTACTTGTCTTGTTGGAATTATAGGAATTCCTTATAATCAAAGTGGAATTGATTTTGATCTATTATCAAATTTGTTGAATCCGTCTATAAACCTTTTACATACGAATCAAAATAATTCTATCGATTGGTATGAATTTTTTATAAATTCACTTTTTTCGGTAAGTCTAGCCTTTTTTGGTATATTTATAGCGTTTTTTTTTTATAAGCCCATTTATTCATCGTTCAAAAACTTGAACTTACAAAATTCATTTGTTAAAGGGGGTAATAA